AAATTGAAACCATTCTTATTGGATGATCATGAGACTTCCCAAAAATCGAAATTATTGTTCAATAAGAAACCAGAGGGGATGATTGACTCATTCCATACTAGAAATAATCGCGGGAAATCTTTGGATTCCTATTTCTCAATGATATCCCACGATCAAGACAATTGGTTGAATCCCGTGAAACCATTTCATAGAAGTTCATTGATCTCTTCTTTTTATAAAGCAAATCGACTTCGATTCTTGAATAATCCACATGACTTCGGCTTCTTTTGTAACAAAAGATTCCCCTTTTATGTGGATATCAAGAATTTGGATTTTACGTATGGACAATTCCTCAATATCTTGTTCATTCGCAACACAAAATTTTCTTTGTGCGGCGACAAAAAAAAACATGCTTTTTTGGAGAGAGATACTATTTCATCAATCGAGTCACAGGTATCTAACCTATTCAAGGATTTTCCACAAAGTGGTGACGAAAGGTATAACTTTTACAAATATTTCCACCTTGCAATGCGATCTGATCCATTAGTTCGTAGAGCTATTTACTCGATCGCAGACATTTCTGGAACACCTCTAACAGAGGGACAGAGAGTCAATTTTGAAAGAACTTATTGTCAACCTCTTTCAGATATGAATCTATCTGATTCAGAAGGGAAGAACTTGTATCAGTATCTCAATTTCAATTCAAACATGGGTTTGATTTATTCTGAGAAATGTTTCTCATCCGAAAAGAGGAAAAAGAAAAAACCCGAAAAGAGGAAAGAGAAAAAACCCGAAAAGAGGAAAGAGAAAAAACCCGAAAAGAGGAAAGAGAAAAAACCCGAAAAGAGGAAAGAGAAAAAACCCGAAAAGAGGAAAGAGAAAAAACCCGAAAAGAGGAAAGAGAAAAAACCCGAAAAGAGGAAAGAGAAAAAACAGAGTCTTTATCTAAAGCAATGGGTTGAGAAAGTGCAGATGGATAGAGCCTTGCAAGGAGAGAGGGTTTCTTTAATTCTCTCAAACTGGAATCTATTCAAAACATATGTTATGCCATTTAGCCTTACCTCGACAGGGTACAATTTGCTAAAGTTGATGTTTTTAGATACTTTGGGATCATACGTAATGCCGCTACTAAGGAGCAGTCCAAAATTTGTATCCATTTGTTATGCTATATCTGATCCATGCGGAATATCATGGCGAATTCTTCAGAAAAAATTGTGTCTTTTACAATGGAATTGGATAAGTGCGATTTCGAATAAGTGTTTCCATAAGCTTCTTCTGTCTGAAGAAAGTATTCATCGAAATAATGAGTCACCATCGATGACAGATCTGAGATGGCCAAATCTTGGGGCGTTCCTCTATTCAATCCTTTTCCTTCTTTTTGTTGCTGGACATCTCGTTTTTTCACACCTTCTCTTTTTATCCCAAGACTTTAGTGAGTTACAGAGAGATTTCGCAAGGGCCCAATCTTTGATGATTCCATCATACATCGTGGAGTTGCGAGAACTTCTGGATATGTACCCCGCACCTCGTTCTTTCAAGAAGCTCTTTCTAGCTGCTCGGGAAAAATTAGTAAATTATCTACGATGGGGTGGTGGACGCAAATCTTTTCTTATCCATCTCTTCGAGCTCCTCAATATCACACCAAATCCCATCGATCGAATCGCTTTTTTGAAAAATACGAGACATCTAAGTCATACAAGTAAAGAGCTCTATTCATTGATAACAGAGCTAGGGGATTTCTCTTCTCTCTGTTCTGGTCAACGTTATCGTTATGATCAAATAATAGAAAATGTGAACGGTCCTTGTTGTTTGATTGACGATAAAATAGAATCCTGGATCTCGAACTGTGATGCGATTGAGGATAAAGAAAGAGAATTCTTGGTTCCGTTTTGCAACTTCACGAGAGAAACAAGGATTGATCAAATTCTATTGAGTTTGACTCATAGTGATCATTTATCAAACAATGACTCTGCCTCTCAAATGAGTGAAGAACCGGGAGCATTTTACTTACGACACTTAGTTGACATTCATAAAAAGGGTCTAATGAATTATGAGTGCAATACATCCTGTTTAGCAGAAAGACGGATATTCCTTGCTCATTATCAGACAATCACTTATTCACCGTGCGGGGATAATCGTTCTCATTTCCCATCTCATGGAAAAACCTTTTCGCTCCGCTTACCCCTACACCCCTCTAGGGCTACTTTAGTGATAGGTTCTATAGGAAGTGGACGATCCTATTTGGTCAAATCCCTAGCGACAAACTCCTATGTTCCTCTCATTACAGTAGTTCTGAACAAGTTCCTGAAGAACTGGACGCCTCAAGGTTTTGATATTCACGAGAGTGGCGTTTATGATGAGTATGGTGACGATGCGGAGGAGGCGAACGATTACGGGGCCAGTTTTTTTGATTTTTTGGACAATGACAGTGACGATTATGAGGATCGTGACAGTGACGATTATGATGAGCCTGGTGCCAGTGACGATTATGAGCCTGGTGATATGGAAGATTTTGTTGATAGCGAGATGACGGAGTGGCTAACTAAGACGAATGTGCCACTTGTGTATCAGTTGCTGGACGATGAAATAGACGAATTTTATATCACCCTTCAATTCGAATTAGCAAAAGCAATGTCTCCTTGCATACTATGGATTCCAAACATTCATGATCTGGATGCGAAAGAGTCGGATTACTTATCCCTCGGTCTATTAGTGAACCATCTCTCCAGGGATTGTGGAAGACGTTCCACTAAAAATGAGATTCTTGTTATTGCTTCGACTCATATTCCCCAAAAAGTGGATCCCTCTCTAATAGGTCCGGATGGATTAAGTACATGCATTAAGACACGAAGGCTTCTTGTTCCACAACAACAACAGTGCCTTTTCACCCTTTCATATACTAGGGGATTTCACTTGGAAAATAAAATGTTCCATACTCATACTAATGAATTCGAGTCCACAATCTTGGGTCCCAGTGTACCAGATCTTGTAGCACTTACCAACGAGGCCCTATCGATTAGTATTACACAGAAGAAATCAATTATAGACACTACTACAATTAGATATGCTCTTCATAGAAAAACTTGGGATTTGGAAGCCGACAGAAACCTAAGCCCGGCTAAGGAGCATGGGACCCTTTTCTATCAGGTAGGAAGGGCTTTTGCACACACTGTACTTCTAAGGAATTGCCCCATAGATCCTATATCTATCTATATCAAGAAGAACTTATGTGAAGCAGGGGATTCTTCTTTGTACAAATGGTACTTCGAACTTGGAACGAGCATGAAGAAATTAACGATACTTCTTTATCTTTTGACTTGTTCTGCCGGATCGATCGCTCAAGACCTTTTGTCTCCCCCCGGACCCGATGAACAAAATTTGATCACTTCTTATGGACTCGTTGAGAACGATTCTGATCTAGTTCATGGCCTATCTGATATAGTTCATGGCCTATTAGAGTTAGAAGGCGCTCTGGTGGGATCCTCGCCGACAGAAGAGGAAGTAGAAGGGACAGAAGAGGAAGTAGAAGGGACAGAAGAGGAAGTAGAAGGGACAGAAGAGGAAGTAGAAGGGACAGAAGAGGAAGTAGAAGGGACAGAAGATGAGGAAGTAGAAGGGACAGAAGAGGAAGTAGAAGGGACAGAAGATGAGGAAGGAGAAGGGACAGAAGAGGAAGTAGAAGGGACAGAAGATGAGGAAGGAGAAGGGACAGAAGAGGAAGTAGAAGGGACAGAAGATGAGGAAGGAGAAGGGACAGAAGAGGAAGTAGAAGGGACAGAAGAGGAAGTAGAAGGGACAGAAGAGGAAGTAGAAGGGACAGAAGATGAGGAAGGAGAAGGGACAGAAAAAGATTCCAGTCAGTTTGATAATGATCGAGTGACATTGCTTCTTCGGCCCAAACCAAGGAATCCCTTAGATATTCAGAGACTTATCTATCAACATCAAAAATACGAATCGGAGTTGGAAGAAGACGACGACGACGACGAGGACGTCTTCGCCCCGCAAAAGATGTTGGAGGATTTATTCAGTGAACTAGTTTGGTCTCCTAGAATATGGCACCCTTGGGACTTTATATTGGATTGTGAGGCTGAGATTCCAGCGGAAGAGATTCCAGAGGAAGAGGATCCGCTTCCAGAAGAGGCTCTAGAGACTGAGGTTGCAGTGTGGGGAGAGGAAGAAGAGGGAGAAGCGGATGACGAAGAGGATGAGCGGCTTGAAGCTCAACAAGAGGATGAGCTGCTTGAAGAGGAAGACGAAGAGCTAAAAGAGGAAGAGGATGAGCTTCACGAGGAAGAGGAAGAGGAAGAGGAAGAGGAAGAGGAAGAGGAAGAGGATGAGCTTCACGAGGAAGAGGAAGAGGAAGAGGAAGAGGATGAGCTTCAAGAGAATGATTCGGAGTTCTTCCGGAGTGAAACCCAGCAGCCCCAGGCACGAGATGGATTTTCCGAAGAAGAAGGATGTTTTCGAATAAGCCAATTCATGTGGGTCCCTGGAGATCCACTCTCTTTCCTATACAAAGATACGCCCTTTGTCGAAGTGTTGTCATATCCAGAGGAAGCTACAGAGATTTCAAAGGAGCTTCTTCGTCTTCTTAATCCCAAAACAAAGAGGGATGCCCCTAAACGCGCACGTCAACGCTGGTGGACCAAGAAGAAGCAAGACAAGCACTACGAACTCGTGCTTGATCGCCAGAGATGGCTTATAACCAAGAGTTCATTATCTAAATCTAATGGATTTTTCCGTTCTAATACTCCATCTGAGAGTTATCAGTATTTATCAAATCTGTTCCTATCTAACAGAAGGCTATTGGATCAAATCACAAAGACATTCTTTAGAAAAAAATGGCTTTTCCCGGATGAAATGAAAATCGGATTCATGGAACAGTAGAAGGGTTTCCCATTACTTAGCCGGAAAAATATGTGGCCATGAAATAGGGATTAAGTGGAAGAGAGTTGACTGAGTGGTAGAGTCGTGGAAACACCCGTTTCTTCCCTATTTTGGACCTTAGCTCCACGGAACAA